GTCCCTGTAGCTTATAAAAAGCATAACACTGAAGATGTTAAGATGGCTGTCTCATGCACCCAAGGACAAAAGACTTAGTCCTAACCTTACAGTTAGTTCTTGCTATATATATACATGCAAGTATCCGCGTTCCAGTGAAAATGCCCTCAGCATCTTGACAAGAAAACAGGAGCAGGCATCAGGCCCACACCCAACCGTAGCCCAAAACGCCTTGCCTAGCCACACCCCCACGGGTATTCAGCAGTAATTAATATTAAGCAATAAGTGTAAACTTGACTTAGTTAAAGCAACTCACGGGTTGGTAAATCTTGTGCCAGCCACCGCGGTCATACAAGAAACCCAAATTAACCTTACACGGCGTAAAGAGTGGTTCCTCACTATCAACCCCACTAAGATTGAAATGCAACCAAGCTGTTATAAGCATAAGATGCACCTAACACCGCCTATAAAAATGATCTTAGCCACATGATTGACAAAACCCCACGAAAGCCAGGGTACAAACTGGGATTAGATACCCCACTATGCCTAGCCCTAAATCCTGATGTTTATCCTACCCAAACATCCGCCCGAGAACTACGAGCACAAACGCTTAAAACTCTAAGGACTTGGCGGTGCCCCAAACCCACCTAGAGGAGCCTGTTCTATAATCGATAACCCACGATACACCCAACCACCTCTTGCCAAATCAGCCTATATACCGCCGTCCCCAGCTCACCCTTAACTTGAAGGCCCAACAGTGAGCATAATAGCCCCTCTCCGCTAACAAGACAGGTCAAGGTATAGCTTATGATGTGGAAGAAATGGGCTACATTTTCTAACATAGAAAACCCACGACAAGGAACATGAAATTATTCCTAAAAGGCGGATTTAGCAGTAAAGGAGGACAATCATGCCCCCTTTAACATGGCCCTGGAGCACGTACATACCGCCCGTCACCCTCCTCACAAGCTACCATCGCCTATCATACATAATCCATTATTAAGCTAAAGATGAGGTAAGTCGTAACAAGGTAAGTGTACCGGAAGGTGTACTTAGTCTACCAAGATGTAGCTATAACAAAAGCATTCAGCTTACACCTGAAAGATACCTGTATTGCACCAGGTCATCTTGAAGCCTACTCTAGCCCACCCCCTCCAAGCCAACTACCTGCCCTCAATAAACCAAAACATTTTCCTCAACCCTAGTATAGGTGATAGAAAGGCACCCAAAGGAGCAATAGAGACAACGTACCGTAAGGGAAAGATGAAATAGCAATGAAAAACCAAGCACCAAACAGCAAAGACCAACCCTTGTACCTTTTGCATCATGATTTAGCAAGAACTAACCAAGCAAAACGCTAATTTAAGCTTGCTACCCCGAAACCTACGCGAGCTACTTACGAGCTGCTATTTATTGAGCTAACCCGTCTCTGTTGCAAAAGAGTGGGACGACTCGTCAGTAGAGGTGAAAAGCCAACCGAGCTGGGTGATAGCTGGTTGCCTATAAAATGAATCTGAGTTCACTCTCGATTCTTCCTAAAGGACCCCTTACTAAACCTACATGAAAAAATCGAGACCTAACTAAAGGGGGTACAGCCCCTTTAAAAAGAACACACTCTTGTCCAGCGGATAAGCACCCCTCACCTCAACTGTGGGCCTTAAAGCAGCCACCATCAAAGAATGCGTCAAAGCTCAGCCTCAAAAAATTTTAAAATCCAACGACTCCCTCTCCCCTAATAGGCCAACTTATAACAATAAGAGAACTAATGCTAAAATGAGTAACTAGGGTCTTCCCTCTACGGCACAAGCTTACATCCTACATTATTAACAAATTACAAGATATACATTAAACCCAAACAAGACCTGATATCATAAAATCTGTTAACCCAACCACGGAGTGCCCCAAAGGACGATTAAAATCTGTAAAAGGAACTAGGCAACCCCAAGGCCCGACTGTTTACCAAAAACATAGCCTTCAGCCAACCAAGTATTGAAGGTGAAGCCTGCCCAGTGACAATATGTTCAACGGCCGCGGTATCCTAACCGTGCAAAGGTAGCGCAATCAATTGTCCCATAAATCGAGACATGTATGAATGGCTAAACGAGGTCTTACCTGTCTCCTACAGATAATCAGTGAAATTGATCTTCCTGTGCAAAAGCAGGAATCATAACATAGGACAAAAAGACCCTGTGGAACTTCAAAATCAACAACCACTCCCCCACACTACCCCTCCTACCCATGGAATATGCCTCTGGATCTGCTGGTCTGTATTTTTCGGTTGGGGCGACCTTGGAGAAAAACCTATCCTCCAAAAAATAGACCATACATCTATACTAAGAACCACTCATCAATGTACTAATAGTAACCAGACCCAATATCATTGACCAATGAACCTAGCTACCCCAGGGATAACAGCGCAATCTCCCTCAAGAGCCCCAATCGACAGGGAGGTTTACGACCTCGATGTTGGATCAGAACATCCTAGTGGTGCAGCCGCTACTAAGGGTTCGTTTGTTCAACGATTAATAGTTCTACGTGATCTGAGTTCAGACCGGAGCAATCCAGGTCGGTTTCTATCCATGACAAACTCATTCCAGTACGAAAGGACAGAAAGAGTAAGGCCAATGCTCCAGGTAAGCCTTCGCCCAAAGATATGAACCCATCTAAACCTCCTAGGGCTAACCCCATCCATCTCTCCTAGAAAAGGACCGCTAGCGTGGCAGAGCCTGGTAAATGCAGAAGGCTTAAGCCCTTTACCCAGAGGTTCAAGTCCTCTCCCTAGCTCCCTACCCTCTACATGACCATCCACCCCAATCTAATCCATCTCATTATATCACTATCCTATGCCTTGCCAATCCTAATCGCCGTAGCCTTCCTAACACTAGTTGAACGCAAAGTCTTAAGCTACATACAAACCCGAAAAGGGCCCAACATTGTAGGACCCTTCGGCCTTTTACAACCCGTAGCTGACGGAGTAAAACTATTCATCAAAGAGCCAATCCGACCGTCCACCTCATCCCCATACCTATTTATCATCACCCCAATATTAGCTCTCCTCCTGGCAATCACCATCTGAACCCCACTTCCCCTCCCCTTCCCCCTCACAGATATAAACCTAGGTATACTCTTCCTCCTTGCCCTATCCAGCCTTGCAGTCTACTCAATCCTATGATCCGGGTGAGCTTCAAACTCAAAATACGCACTAATTGGTGCTCTACGAGCAGTTGCACAAACAATCTCCTACGAAGTCACATTAGCCATTATCCTCCTATGTGTAATCATCTTCAGTGGAAACTACACCCTCAATACTCTCGCCACAGCCCAAGAACCAATATATCTGATCTTCTCTTCCTGACCACTAGCAATAATATGATATATCTCCACACTCGCAGAAACAAATCGCGCCCCATTTGACCTTACAGAAGGAGAATCAGAACTGGTCTCAGGGTTTAACGTAGAATATGCTGCAGGACCTTTCGCCCTATTTTTTCTAGCCGAATACGCCAACATCATGCTAATAAATACACTCACTGCCATTCTATTCCTAAACCCAAGCTCACTTAGCACCCCTCAAGAACTCTATCCACTCGCCCTAGCCACAAAAGCCCTCCTTCTCTCCGCATGTTTCTTGTGAATCCGAGCCTCCTACCCTCGATTCCGCTACGACCAACTAATGCACCTACTCTGAAAAAACTTTTTACCACTAACACTGTCACTATGCTTATGGCACATCAGCCTACCAATCTCATATGCAGGCCTACCCCCCTACCTAAGACACTCAAGGAAATGTGCCTGAATCACAAAGGGTCACTATGATAAGGTGAACATAGAGGTACACCAGCCCTCTCATTTCCTAGACTTAGAAAAGTAGGAATCGAACCTACACAGAAGGAATCAAAATCCTTCATACTTCCCTTATATTATTTTCTAGTAAGGTCAGCTAACCAAGCTACCGGGCCCATACCCCGGAAATGATGGTTTAACCCCTTCCCTTACTAATGAATCCCCAGGCTAAACTCATTTTCTCCATAAGCCTTGTGCTAGGAACAACCATCACAATTTCAAGCAACCATTGAATAATAGCATGAACCGGACTTGAAATTAATACCTTAGCCATCCTTCCTTTAATCTCAAAATCCCACCACCCACGGGCCATTGAAGCCTCAACTAAATACTTCTTAGTCCAAGCAGCTGCTTCAACATTACTTCTCTTCTCCAGCATATCTAACGCTTGATTTACCGGCCAATGGGACATTACCCAGCTTACTCACCCAGCATCATGCATATTACTAACGGCTGCAATCTCAATAAAACTAGGCCTGGTTCCATTCCACTTCTGATTCCCAGAAGTACTGCAGGGCTCTTCTCTTATAACAAGTCTACTACTTGCCACAATCATAAAATTCCCCCCAACCATTCTCCTCTTTCTGACCTCTCCTTCACTCAACCCTACCCTGCTATCCGTAATAGCCATTGCTTCTGCAGCTTTAGGAGGCTGAATAGGTCTCAACCAAACCCAAATTCGCAAAATCATAGCCTTCTCATCCATCTCTCATCTAGGCTGAATAACTATTATCCTCATTTATAATCCCAAACTTATACTAATCACCTTCTATCTCTATTCTCTTACAACAAGCGCCATCTTCTTTGCCCTCAACTCAACCAACACCCTAAAACTATCCACTCTTATAACCATATGATCCAAAATCCCCATTCTAGCTACAACTCTCATACTCACCCTCTTATCCCTTGCAGGCCTTCCCCCATTAACTGGATTCCTCCCCAAATGACTAATCATCCAAGAGCTAACTAAACAAGAACTCACTGCTACAGCAACTATTATCGCTCTACTCTCCCTCCTAGGACTATTCTTCTACCTCCGCCTTGCCTACTGCGCAACTATCACCCTCCCACCTAACTCCGCTAACCACATAAAACAATGACAGACTAGCAAGACTGTCAACTCATTAACTTCTACACTCATCACACTATCAATTATACTCCTGCCCTTATCCCCTACAATCCTCACAATCCCATAGGAACTTAGGTTACTTAAACCGAGGGCCTTCAAAGCCCTAAACAAGAGCTACCCCTCTTAGTTCCTGCTAAGATCCGCAGGACGTTAACCTGCATCTCCTGAATGCAACTCAAGTGCTTTAACTAAGCTAGGACCTTCCCTAGACAGATGGGCTTTGATCCCACAACTTTCTAATTAACAGCTAGATGCCATAACCAACAGGCTCCTGTCTAAACAGGCTCTGATGCGCACTTAACGCATATCTTTGAGCTTGCAACTCAATATGAAATTCACTACAAAGCCGATAAGAAGAGGAATTAAACCTCTGTCAAAAGGTCTACAGCCTAACGCCTTAACTCTCAGCCATCTTACCTATGACTTTCATCAACCGATGATTATTTTCAACAAACCACAAGGATATTGGTACATTATATTTAATTTTTGGTGCCTGAGCCGGTATAATTGGTACCGCCCTAAGCCTTCTTATCCGAGCAGAACTAGGACAACCAGGAACCCTCTTAGGAGACGACCAAATCTATAATGTAATCGTTACTGCTCACGCTTTCGTAATAATCTTTTTCATAGTAATACCTATTATAATTGGGGGATTTGGCAACTGACTAGTCCCCTTAATAATTGGCGCCCCAGACATAGCATTCCCACGCATGAACAATATAAGTTTCTGATTACTTCCCCCATCATTCCTTCTCCTTCTAGCTTCATCTACAGTAGAAGCCGGAGTCGGAACCGGATGAACTGTCTACCCACCATTAGCTGGCAATCTAGCACATGCCGGAGCTTCAGTAGACCTAGCTATCTTCTCACTTCACCTTGCAGGTGTTTCTTCAATTCTAGGTGCAATCAACTTTATTACCACTGCAATCAACATAAAACCACCAGCCCTATCACAGTATCAAACACCTCTATTTGTATGATCTGTCCTAATCACTGCAGTTCTTCTTCTCCTCTCTCTCCCAGTCCTCGCTGCCGGCATCACCATACTATTAACAGACCGTAACCTTAACACTACATTCTTCGACCCCGCAGGAGGCGGAGATCCAGTCTTATACCAACACTTATTCTGATTCTTTGGCCACCCAGAAGTTTATATCCTCATCCTGCCAGGATTTGGTATTATCTCACATGTTGTAGCATACTATGCTGGTAAAAAAGAACCCTTCGGCTATATAGGAATGGTCTGAGCTATGCTATCTATTGGCTTCTTAGGTTTTATTGTATGAGCCCACCATATGTTTACAGTAGGAATAGATGTAGACACCCGAGCATACTTCACATCTGCAACAATAATTATTGCAATCCCCACCGGCATCAAAGTCTTCAGCTGACTGGCCACCCTGCATGGGGGGACTATCAAATGGGACCCACCAATATTATGGGCCCTAGGATTCATCTTCCTATTCACTATTGGAGGACTCACAGGCATTGTTTTAGCTAACTCTTCCCTAGATATCGCCCTCCACGATACCTACTACGTAGTAGCACATTTCCATTATGTTCTATCTATAGGAGCCGTATTTGCAATCCTAGCAGGATTTACACATTGATTCCCACTCTTTACAGGCTATACCCTTCACCCCACATGAGCTAAGGCACACTTTGGCGTTATGTTCACAGGAGTAAACTTAACCTTCTTCCCCCAACATTTCCTAGGCCTAGCTGGCATACCACGACGATACTCAGACTACCCAGATGCCTACACCCTATGAAACACCTTATCTTCTATCGGCTCTCTCATCTCCATAGTTGCCGTAATCATACTCATATTCATCATTTGAGAAGCCTTTGCATCTAAACGAAAAGTTTTACAACCTGAACTTACTACAACCAACATCGAATGAATTCACGGCTGCCCTCCACCATACCACACTTTCGAGGAGCCAGCCTTTGTCCAAGTTCAAGAAAGGAAGGAATCGAACCCTCACAAGCTGGTTTCAAGCCAACCGCATCAAACCACTCATGCTTCTTTCTTATGGGGTGTTAGTAAACAATTACATAGTCTTGTCAAGACTAAATCACAGGTGAGACCCCAGTACATCCCATCTTTCTCCAATGGCCAACCACTCCCAATTCGGTTTCCAAGACGCTTCATCCCCTATTATAGAAGAATTAATTGAATTTCATGACCATGCATTAATAGTTGCTCTAGCTATTTGTAGCTTAGTACTATACCTATTATCACTTATACTCATAGAAAAACTCTCATCAAACACTGTTGACGCGCAAGAAGTAGAACTAGTTTGAACTATCCTACCCGCAATCGTTTTAATTATACTAGCCCTTCCCTCCCTCCAAATTCTCTACATAATAGATGAAATTGACGAACCTGACCTCACCCTCAAAGCCATTGGTCATCAATGGTACTGAACCTACGAATACACAGACTTTAAGGATTTATCCTTTGACTCATACATAATCCCAACCCCAGAGCTTCCACTAGGCCATCTCCGACTACTAGAAGTAGACCATCGCATCGTCATCCCCATAGAATCTCCAATTCGAGTTATCGTAACAGCCGACGATGTCTTACACTCCTGAGCCATCCCCAGCCTTGGTGTAAAAACTGACGCAATCCCAGGGCGACTTAATCAAACATCCTTCATTACGACCCGACCTGGAATTTTCTATGGTCAATGCTCAGAGATCTGTGGAGCCAACCATAGCTTTATACCTATCGTAATCGAATCAGCCCCTCTAACTTACTTTGAAAGCTGATCCTCACTTCTATCATCGTAAACATTAAGAAGCTATGAACCAGCGTTAGCCTTTTAAGCTAGAGAAAGAGGACCTCTAAACCCTCCTTAATGATATGCCCCAACTAAACCCAGCACCATGATTCTTTATCCTCCTGATCTCATGATCAACCTTTTCCCTCATCCTGCAACCTAAAATCCTATTATTTACCTCCACAAACCCCCCTTCAAACAAAACTCTCCCCATCACAAAAGCTTCCCCCTGAAACTGACCATGAACCTAAGCTTCTTTGATCAATTTATAAGCCCGTCCCTATTAGGAATCCCATTAATCCTCATTTCACTTCTATTCCCAACACTACTATTTCCCTCACCAGATAACCGATGAATTACAAACCGCATCTCCACCCTCCAACTCTGATTTTTCCAATTAATTACAAAACAACTTATAACCCCATTAAACAAGAAAGGACACAAATGAGCCTTAATCCTACTCTCACTTATAGTCCTCCTACTCACAATTAACCTCCTAGGCCTTTTACCCTATACATTCACTCCAACCACTCAACTATCAATAAATCTAGCCCTAGCTTTCCCACTATGGCTTGCCACACTATTAACAGGCCTTCGAAATCAGCCCTCAATTGCACTAGGCCATCTTCTGCCAGAAGGTACCCCAACACCACTAATTCCTGCCCTTATTCTAATTGAAACTACTAGCCTACTCATCCGTCCTTTGGCACTAGGAGTTCGTCTTACAGCCAATCTCACAGCCGGACATCTACTAATCCAACTTATCTCAACTGCTTCCACCGTCCTCCTGCCTATCATACCAGCAGTATCTTTACTCACCACAATCATCCTTCTTCTACTCACTATTCTAGAAGTAGCAGTTGCCATAATCCAAGCTTACGTTTTCGTCTTGCTATTAAGTCTTTACTTACAAGAAAATATCTAAGCCCCAATGACCCACCAAGCACACTCATTTCATATAGTAGACCCAAGCCCCTGGCCAATTTTCGGAGCAGCAGCTGCCCTACTTACTACCTCTGGATTAGCCATATGATTCCACCACAGCTCCACCCAACTACTAACCCTAGGACTACTGACAATAATTCTCGTTATAATCCAATGATGACGTGATATTGTACGGGAAAGCACATTCCAAGGCCATCACACCCCTACCGTACAAAAAGGCCTACGCTACGGCATAATCCTATTCATTACATCTGAAGCCTTCTTTTTCCTAGGATTTTTCTGAGCATTCTTCCATTCAAGCCTAGCCCCTACCCCAGAACTCGGAGGCCAATGACCTCCTACAGGAATCAAACCCCTTAACCCCATAGAAGTCCCTCTACTAAACACAGCAATCTTGTTAGCCTCCGGTGTCACTGTCACATGAGCTCATCACAGTATCACAGAACGCAATCGAACTCAAGCTACCCAAGCCCTATTTATAACCATCCTTCTAGGATTCTACTTTACAGCTCTTCAAGCAATAGAATACTACGAAGCACCCTTTTCAATTGCTGACGGAGTTTATGGATCAACCTTCTTCGTAGCCACAGGATTCCATGGTCTCCATGTAATTATTGGTTCCTCCTTCCTACTAATCTGCTTTCTTCGACTCATCAAATTCCACTTCACATCCAACCATCACTTCGGTTTCGAAGCCGCAGCCTGATATTGACACTTTGTTGACGTCATCTGACTATTCCTCTACATAACTATTTACTGATGAGGATCCTGCTCTTCTAGTATAACAATTACAATTGACTTCCAATCTCTAAATTCTGGACAAAAACCAGAGAAGAGCAATCAACACAATCCTTTTTATATTCATCTTATCTTCATCACTAAGCATCATCCTAACAATACTGAATCTATGACTAGCACAAACCACCCCAGACTCAGAAAAACTATCTCCCTACGAATGTGGATTCGACCCACTAGGATCTGCCCGCCTTCCATTCTCTATTCGATTCTTCTTAGTAGCTATCCTATTCCTTCTCTTTGACTTGGAAATCGCCCTCTTATTACCCCTTCCATGAGCTACTCAACTTCAATCCCCTCTCACCACCCTGACATGAGCATTTACAATGCTTCTCCTCCTTACACTAGGACTAATCTATGAATGAATCCAAGGAGGCCTAGAATGAGCAGAATAACCACAGAAAGTTAGTCTAACAAAGACAGTTGATTTCGGCTCAACAAATCACAGTCCCACCCTGTGACCTTCTCTATGACCTTCTTGCATTTAACCTTCTACTCCACCTTCACCCTAAGCAGCCTAGGACTGGCCTTCCACCGAACCCACCTAATTTCCATCCTTCTATGCTTAGAAAGCATGATATTATCCATATACATTGCCCTCTCCCTATGGCCGATTCAAACACAAACAGCCTCTTCCACCCTAATACCTATCCTTATACTAGCATTCTCAGCCTGCGAGGCAGGAACTGGCCTAGCAATCTTAGTAGCCTCAACCCGGACTCACGGATCCGATCACCTTCACAACTTCAACCTTCTGCAATGCTAAAAATTATCATCCCTACTATCATATTACTTCCAATAACTCTCCTATCCCCTTCAAAATACTTATGAACTAACGTTACTTCCCACAGCTTTCTAATCGCAACTATCAGCCTATACTGACTCTCCCCAACCTACTATCCCAACAAAAGCCTATCCCAATGACTCGGAACAGACCAAATCTCATCCCCATTACTAGTTTTATCTTGCTGACTCTTACCCCTTATAATCCTAGCCAGCCAAAATCACCTTCAACAAGAACCACCTACACGCAAACACATTTTTATTCTAACCATAATCCTTACTCAACCCTTCCTCCTTCTAGCATTTTCATCACTAGAACTTACACTATTTTACATCGCGTTTGAAGCCACCCTAATCCCCACCCTAATCCTAGTTACACGATGAGGAAGTCAACCAGAACGCCTAACTGCTGGAATCTACCTGCTATTTTATACACTTATTAGCTCTTTACCACTGCTAGTTGCCATTCTTCACCTCCACACTCAAACTGGCACCATACATCTCACTATAATAAAACTTATTCACCCCTCCCTCACTGACTCATGAACAGGAATCATATCCAGCCTAGCCTTATTACTTGCCTTCATAGTAAAAGCCCCCCTCTATGGTCTACACCTATGACTCCCAAAAGCACACGTAGAAGCCCCAATCGCAGGCTCTATACTTCTAGCCGCCCTCCTACTAAAACTTGGAGGATATGGCATCATACGCATATCTATAATCACCAACCCCCTCCTAAACCACCTACACTACCCATTCCTAACCTTAGCTTTATGAGGAGCGCTAATAACAAGCTCCATCTGCCTGCGCCAAATCGACTTAAAATCCATAATCGCATATTCCTCTGTAAGCCACATAGGTTTAGTTGTAGCCGCAGTCATAATCCAAACCCACTGGTCATTCTCAGGCGCTATAATTTTAATAATTTCCCATGGCCTTACATCTTCCATGCTATTCTGCCTAGCCAACACGAATTACGAACGAACACACAGCCGAATTCTCTTCCTAACACGAGGCCTACAGCCCCTTCTCCCCTTAATAGGAATCTGATGACTGCTAGCAAGCCTCACAAACATAGCCCTACCCCCAACAACCAACCTCATAGCTGAACTAACTATTATAGTTGCCCTCTTCAACTGATCTATCCTCACCATCATGCTAACCGGAGCCGCAACCCTACTAACCGCACTATATACCCTATATATACTTCTCATAACTCAACGAGGCCCCATCCCAAGCAACATTACATCCATTCAAAATTCAAACTCCCGAGAACATTTACTAATAACCCTCCACATCCTACCTGCCCTCCTACTTATCCTAAAACCAGAACTCATCTCAGCAATTCCCTCATGCAAGCATAGTTTAACCCAAACATTAGATTGTGATCCTAAAAATAGAAGTTAGACCCTTCTTGCCTGCCGAGGGAGGTTTAACCAGCAAGAACTGCTAATTCTCGCATCTGAGTCTAAAATCTCAGCCCCCTTACTTTTAAAGGATAATAGCAATCCATTGGTCTTAGGAACCACTTATCTTGGTGCAAGTCCAAGTAAAAGTAATGGACCTCCCATTAATCCTAAATTCCTTTATACTCCTTATTCTTCTAACCCTAATCACCCCAATGCTCCTCTCCATTCTACTTAAAAACTACCAAAACTCCCCAACCAACATTATATACACCGTCAAAACCTCCTTCATCATTAGCTTAATCCCCATAATACTCTTCATATATATAAACATCGAAAGCATCTCCCTTTACTGAGAATGAAAATTTATCACAAACTTTAAAATCCCACTAAGCTTTAAAATAGACCAATACTCACTAATATTCTTCCCCATCGCACTATTCGTAACGTGATCCATTCTTCAATTCGCATCATGATACATAAGCTCAGAACCCTTCATCACAAAATTCTTCTCCTATCTTCTAACCTTTCTCATCGCAATACTTATCCTCATTATCGCCAACAACATATTCCTCCTATTCATTGGATGAGAAGGAGTCGGAATTATATCATTCCTCCTCATTGGGTGATGACACGGACGAGCAGAAGCCAATACAGCCGCACTCCAAGCTGTACTCTACAACCGCATCGGAGACATCGGCCTAATCCTCTCAATAGCCTGACTCGCCTCCACCATAAATTCCTGAGAAATTCAACAACCCTTGCACAGCCAAACCCCTCTACTTCCCCTTCTGGGGCTGATCCTAGCAGCTACAGGAAAGTCTGCCCAATTTGGCCTGCATCCATGACTCCCAGCAGCTATAGAAGGACCCACTCCCGTATCTGCCCTACTCCACTCTAGCACCATAGTAGTAGCAGGTATCTTCCTACTCATCCGCACTCACCCCATATTCTGCAACAACCAAGTAGCTCTTACTTTATGTCTCTGCCTGGGAGCTCTCTCCACATTATATGCCGCTACATGCGCTCTTACCCAAAACGACATCAAAAAAATCATTGCCTTCTCCACATCAAGCCAATTAGGCTTAATAATAGTAGCAATTGGCCTAAACCTCCCGCAACTAGCCTTCCTACATATTTCCACTCATGCATTTTTTAAAGCCATACTTTTCCTATGCTCAGGATCCATCATCCACAGTCTCAATGGAGAACAAGATATCCGAAAAATGGGAGGCCTACAAAAACTACTTCCCACAACAATATCATGCCTAACTATCGGTAATCTAGCCCTCATAGGGACCCCATTCCTAGCAGGATTCTACTCAAAAGACCTCATTATCGAAAGTCTCAACACATCCTACCTTAACACCTGAGCACTCGTACTAACCTTACTAGCCACATCCTTCACCGCAACCTATAGCCTACGCATAACTCTATTAGTACAAGCAGGTTTCACCCGAATCCCATCCTCCACCCCTATCAACGAAAACGACCCAGCAATCACAAACTCAATTACCCGCTTGGCCCTCGGAAGTATTGCAGCCGGCCTACTAATCACCTCATTTATCCTTCCCACAAAAACCCCACCAATAACCATACCCCTTATCACAAAAACCACAGCTATTATTGTATCTACACTCGGTATCATACTCGCACTAGAACTATCAAAACTAACCCACACATTTACTCCTCCTAAACAAAACGCCCTTACCAACTTCTCCACTACTCTTGGCTACTTCAACCCCCTAATGCACCGCCTAAGTTCGTCCAAACTACTAAGCAAGGGCCAAAACATTGCATCACACCTAATCGACCTAACATGATTCAAAAAAACAGGTCCCGAAGGACTTGCAACTCTACAACTCAAAGCTACTAAATCCTCAACTAATCTACACACTGGATTAGTTAAAACATACCTAGGAACTTTCGCCTTATCCATTTTCATCATTCTATTCATGTTAAGAATTATTTTCTAATGGCACCCAACCTACGAAAACACCACCCCATCCTAAAAATAGTAAACAACTCCCTTATCGACCTCCCAACCCCATCAAACATCTCAGCCTGATGAAACTTTGGATCATTACTAGGAATCTGCCTCATAACACAAATTATCACTGGCCTTCTTCTAGCAATACACTACACCGCAGACACTTCCCTAGCCTTCACTTCTGTTGCCCACACATGCCGAAATGTACAATTCGGCTGACTCCTACGAAACCTTCACGCAAACGGAGCATCTTTCTTTTTCATCTGCATCTACCTGCACATTGGACGAGGATTCTACTACGGGTCTTACCTGTATAAAGAAACCTGAAACACCGGCGTTATCCTCCTATTGACTCTAATAGCAACCGCTTTCGTCGGCTACGTCCTCCCATGAGGACAAATGTCTTTTTGAGGAGCTACAGTAATTACCAACCTATTCTCAGCGATCCCCTACATCGGCCAAACACTTGTAGAATGGGCCTGAGGTGGATTCTCTGTTGATAACCCTACACTCACCCGATTTTTCGCCCTCCACTTCCTCCTACCATTCGCAATTGCAGGTCTCACATTCATCCATCTAACCTTCCTGCATGAAACAGGATCAAACAACCCCCTCGGAATTCACTCAGATTGTGATAAAATCCCATTCCATCCATACTTCTCTATAAAAGATATTCTAGGATTCATCATCCTCCTCCTCCCACTAATAACCCTAGCTATATTTTCACCCAACCTTCTAGGTGACCCTGAAAATTTCACGCCCGCCAACCCACTAACAACCCCTCCCCACATCAAGCCAGAATGATATTTCCTATTCGCATATGCTATCCTACGATCCATTCCCAACAAACTCGGAGGAGTCTTAGCCCTCGCCGCCTCCGTCCTAGTACTATTTCTAGCCCCATTCCTCCACATGTCAAAGCAACGCACAATAACCTTCCGCCCTCTTTCCCAATTCCTATTTTGAATCCTAGTAACTAACCTCCTCATCCTCACATGAATTGGTAGCCAACCAGTGGAACACCCATTCATCATTATCGGCCAACTAGCCTCATTCACTTACTTCACTATCATCCTCATTTTATTCCCAACTATCGGCATGCTAGAAAATAAACTACTAAAACTTTAACTACTCTAATAGTTTATATAAAACATTGGTCTTGTAAACCAAAAACTGAAGGCTTCCCCCTTCTTAGAGTTTTAAAAAAAATCTCAAAATCAACCATCCTCCTTACTTCCCTCTAACAAAATAGCAAGCCCCCCCCTCCCCCCCATTTTTTTTTACTATAGGGTATGTATTACTTTGCATCTCATTATTTACCACATTAGACATACTATCCATGTAGGTATTTCTGATACTAGTTTAATGGCTGGAATGCATAAATTTTCATGCTTGCGCCCATAACTACCCACCCAAGCCATTACCTGACGTAGGCACATTTCTCTGTCAAGGACCCATCATGTCATGATCTAGGAATATACCCTATACCCGGACTAAAACCTATAGAATGTTAGCTCTTGCATAAACTCCTTCCCCGCACGAGGAATGTCACAGGACCTACTATCCATTGTCACAGGACCACTCATCAATTAACCTTGCCATATGTACCCACCAAGAAGTACTGGGTTATTTATTGATCGTACCCCTCACGAGAAACCAGCAACCCGGTGTTAGTAATGTTTATCACGACCAGCTTCAGGTGCGTTCTTCCCTCGTCCCTGGCCCAACTTGCGCTTTTGCGCCTCTGGTTCCTCGGTCAGGGCCATAACTTGATTAATTTTCCTATCCTTGCTCTCCGTTACTAATGGTTGGGGATGCCTGGCCATCATGGACCTCGTGATCGCGGCATTTCTTCTCTTCTACGCCTCTCTTACCTTTTTTGGGGTAGATCTCAATAAGCCCTTCAGAGTGCTCCGCCAGGGGGCCCCCATATATGGTTGACATGTCCATCGTGTGGTCGGCGAGCGGTTTTGTCACTTTCGCGGGTTGATTAATGATACGGAGTCAGGTGTAATTCGGTCTCATACTGTAGCATGGATGCACTTTGTTGTGCTGTTGGCTTGGAACTTCCAGTTCGTCTTTAAGCTGGGGGCCATTAAGTTCATGCACGGTAGACATATTTTACCCTCGTCAATTTCACTAAAATTGACAAAAATTTGTGCATTTTGCCACTGATCTAGGCACTTCCATCTAATGCACTAATTTTTGCCATCAACTTTTTTTGTCAAAAAATTTCAAAATTTGTACACATGCCATTCCCCAGGTTTCCATTCTGAAAGAAATTTATTCTTTTGTTTTAAAATTTTTGTGTGTTAAACTTAATAAACCGTTAACTTTCCCCATAAATTCCCTTCTATTTTTTTTTATCCAGTCATTATTTGTGTTTTACACAATCACTCACTTACTTTCCCCAAGAAATTCATTCAATCAACCAACACCATTCAACCAAACCCACCCTAAACAAAACTATTTTTGTCTTAACCTTATTCACCACAGCAACTAACCCCTCCATACAACCCAATTAAACAACCACAAAATCTACATAGCCCACAACTACCCAACCTAACTTTATACTTTAACATAATCACCACATCAACCCATAATATAACAAACCACCCACAATCAGAGAAAAAGGGATTAAACCTTTATCACCAACTCCCAAAGCTGACATTTTAATTAAACTATTCTCTGAATTACTCTCCCTAAACTGCCCGAATTGCCCCCCGAGACAACCCCCGCACCAGCTCCAAAATTACAAACAATGCCAACAACAGTCCCCAACCCGCAACCAAAAACTGCCCCGCCCCTCAAAAATAAAACATAGCTACTCCATCAAAATCTAGCCGAACAGACGATACTCCCTCACAATCCACCGTACTTACACCAACCAACCAGCCCCCGGGCAACCCAATAACAATTACTCCCCCAACCAACACTAACATTAGTATCACACCATATCCTACAACCCGCCAATCCCCCCAAGCCTCCGGGAAAGGATCAGCCGCCAACGACACTGAATAGACAAATACAACTAGCATCCCACCTAAATATACTAAAAACAATGCTAATGAAACGAAAGATACCCCCAAACTCATTAACCAACCGCACCCTACAACAGACCCTAACACCAACCCCACAACCCCATAGTATGGAGAAGGATTCGAAGCTACCGCTAACCCACCTAAAATAAAACAAATACTTAAAAAGACTATAAAATATGTCATAAAATTCCTACTTGGACTCTCTCCAAGACCTATGGCCTGAAAAACCACCGTTGTAAATTCAACTATAAGAACCTCCTACCAAACGAACCTACACCCACGCAACAACCTATCCATCAACCTAATCAAGTGTAATCAAACATTTCTTTTTTTTGACTATTATTCTAACAGACCATCCATTCACCAACATAACTTAGAAGTACAACAACTAACACAAAAACACATTACTAAA